AAAAAAAAGATTTCAATTTCTCGTCTTAAATGAAAGGAATGCATTAAATTCAGTAGTATCCTAAGGGGCCCGCTAGTATGAGTATGGTAGAAAGATATCTCTTTCTACCATACTAGCCATTATGGTTATTTTAATGTATAAAGATACAAGTGAAATATCTTCATATAAAGAAATCCACCTATATCTCTCTTTTTCTTTATAAACGTCAATATAAATGAAATAAAATATGAAAGGTATGTACATACTTTCTCAATTTCATTTGTTTGTTTGATCCATTTAATACGGATAATCCCAATTCGATGGAAGCTTCTTCAGATTTCGAAAGGGGTTACCCCATGAATGGTTAACCGTGTAAACCCTGATATAAAAATAGAAAATGAGTCAATAAAACATACATCCAATTTCTAAAAAAAAATATTAAAAAAATTGCCGAACGGTCTAGAAAACGAAAACAGTTGATACAGGTTGATAGAGTTTGATTATTACCGCAATTAGAAGTATTTCTAGAGTCCACTTCTTCCCCACACTACGAGAGAGAGGGAAAATGTAAAAACTACCATTAAAGCAGCCCATGCGAGACTTACTATATCCATGTGAATTCTGCCCCCTATTTCTATGAATATGAAGAAACTATTCCATTATTGTTCACTAATAATAGTGAAATCACTGGTGCAGAGTCAAAAAAAGGGAGAGGTATTTGGTCACCATTGACGAACTACTCCAAAAATCCACTTATCTTATAATGAGTTATTCTTAATTATAGAATTTCTAGTAGAATCGACAAGATGTAAACACAAGCAAACGGACATTTTTCGAAGTATCCAAGGAATCTGACTCACATGTAGAAAGAAGAAGACTTTTTCTTTCTTTTATGATTTTTTATTTTTGGAAGTAAAATGAAAGGCAATTCTTAATCTAATCTAATATTTATTGAATGTCTGAGCATTCCGAGACTTTCATGAGTCTATATCCAAAGTATCTTAGGTCCTTTCCAAAACTATTAATTAAATTCCCTCTCTGGCTATCCAATCTAATTGAAAACTCAGTAAATGGAACTAAATTAGTAGTGGCAAGTAAAGATTTACAGATTGCCCTCCACTACTTGAAGTTTTCCTTGAATCTGATAGGCAAAACTTTAGGTTAGATAATAGAACCTCGAGAGCCGGGGGCTTAGAATAACGAAAAGAAAGTATCAAGAGTCTTTTCCTACGTTTGATATTTAAAGTCTGTTGTTGAGGCGGCACCCGGATTTGAACTGGGGAAAAAGGATTTGCAGTCCCCCGCCTTACCACTCGGCCATGCCGCCAAAACGATAGAAACTAGATTCCAATTTTCTTTTTTTTTTTTCAACTCCGAAAAAAAATATATATAGATTTTAAGTCACAAAATATAGAATCTAGTACAAACCAGAACCATTAACTATTGACTGTAAATTCATTACCTTTTTTGAATTAAAATTAAAATCTACTTTTTTTTTATTTCTAATAATATTAAGAAAATCTAAGAAAATCATTAGAAATACATTTATAACTCATCTATATTGAGTTTTTTTCAATTAAAAAGAAATCTTCTTCAATTTCAATTATAACAGTAATTATGAGTATATGTAAACCCCAGAATCAGAACATACGTTACGTTGTGTTATAGAGCTATAGCTCTATAATGGGGTATTTTATCTCTCTAGGGATGCTTTTGAGGAGTAATTCTCAATAAATTTTTATATTTCAATTTTTCCCTTGACTTGAAGAGAACATTTCCTTTTTGATAAAGCACAGCATGTGCTGTCCCAAATAGAACTGTACCACAATAAAAGAAGAAAAAGAGACATATATATCTGTGCATTCTTTTTTATTTTAATAATAAAAAAATTAATAAATAAAAAAAAACACAAGTTTTCTTACCTACTTCAATTTTTTGATATTCTAACTATTCTATTCAAAATAGGGAAAAATCAATCTATTTTCTGCAAATCTTTTTTTAAACAATGAAATACAAATACATGAAAAAGTAAAGTGGTTAAAAAAAAAGTTTTCTATTTATTATATGTTTATCTGCTCGAACAGATCCAACGATGAATAAATTTTTAATGGTATGCAATCGAATTGGAATATGTAATATCATAGGTGAAAATGAAATTACTTTTTTCTAGTCTTTACAAAACTCCGTAAGTTCCAGTGGTATTTCTCAATTCTGTTCCATTTGGATCTATTTTTTATAAAAAATTCCAATTGAATCTAGTCTCCGTTCATACGTATTTCATACATTCCATATATCTTGGAGTTGGATAAAATTTCATGTGATTCAGTAAACAGAATAGAAATTCCATTATTGCTAGATCGAATTCTATGGATATGATTCGGTGAAGAATGAGAGATGGGATTTTTTCAATAAACGGATAAATGGGAAATTCAAAAAAGATGCTTGGGGATGAAAAAGAGGGAACATCTACAATACCCGGATTTAATCAGATACAATTTGAAGGGTTTTATCGGTTTATTGA